ATCTAGAAATTCATTTCGGACAATTGAACCTTCTCGAACTGTTTCTTTTTAAGAACCAAAAAGATTTGTGCCAAAATAACAGATGCAAAGAAGAACAAAAGACCTTGTACGCGCAGTGGGTCTTGAAGTACTATTTCTGCGTCGCCCTGACCAAATCCACCCACATTAGGGTTACTCGTTAATGGTTGATCAAGTTTGATAGATTCACCCTCTGAAACAAGAAGCTCTGGTCCTGGAGGGATAATATCAACCACTTCACGTCCATCCGAGGCATCCGCTATGTTTATTTCGTATCCGCCCTTTTCTTTTCGTACAATTTTCTTTACTATACCTGCTGCTGTGGCATTATAAACTGTATTATTACTCTTGCTCCCGTCAGGATAAATCTGACCCCTTCCCCTATTACCACCTACATATATAGGATATTTTAAGAAGTGCACATCTTTCTTAGTGGCAGGGTCCGGGGAAAGAATAGGAAAGGTAATTTCACTATATTTTTTCCCAGGAACAGGACCTATCACAAGAATATTTTTTTTATTGGGGCGATAGCTCTGAAAAGAAAGATTCCCTATCTTTTCTTTCATCTCTGGAGAAATACGATCGGATGGGGCTAATTCAAATCCCTCAGGTAAAATAAGAACAGCCCCCACATTCAAACCCCCCTTTTTGCCGTTAGCAAGAACTTGTTTTAATTGCATATCATAAGGAATTCGAACAACTGCTTCAAATACAGTATCCGGAAGGACCGCTTGTGGAACCTCAATATCCACGGGCTTATTAGCTAAATGGCAATTGGCACATACAATACGTCCAGTCGCTTCGCGTGGATTTTCATAACCTTGCTGTGCGAAAATGGGATATGCATTCGAAATGGATGACCAAGTAATTATATATATCACGAGTGATATGGAAATGGATCGAGTAATCTGTTCTTTTATCCAAGAAAAGGTATTTATAGTTTGCATGGTCCAACCATTGATTCCGAAAATTTCTACAATAAATTGGGTAGGTTGCTAATCGAGTTCCCTATCCGCGATTCTGCTATTTATTTTAATTGAAAACTGAATTTAATAAAAAAATATTATTTGAATATAGGAGGAACTCCCCGCCTTATACGGGTAGAAGGGAGTAAAATTTTTTTGTAATGCTTTGATTATGTACAAAGTAACAAGCATTCAAATTAAAAATTCAAATTGGATTTATATCCGTATACCCTTTTTCGTCTTTTCATTCATTCAGTGAATGATAAATCACTACGAGCGATGGGGATACACGATTTAAAGAACGGAAAATCCAATATTTAAAAATTGTATCTAGAATGACTGGAAAAGTGGAAACAAGACTCGCTATAATTTGATCGTTATGGGCAAATCCTAAATCTTTGTAGATAGAGCTAATCAGTAGTTCCCAACCCTGGGGCGAATGAAATCCTATACATAAATCGGTTACTAAAAGAATAGAAAAAGCTTTTATTGTGTCGCTTAAGTTATATAGGAATTCCTGAACCCAAGAGTTAAGAAGACTAAGTTCTTTATTTCTCAAAATGGAATAGCCGCCTAGAATAAGGAAAGAAATTAAATTTGTTGAGAATTGTAAAATCATATGGATACAATCCTCATTGTGCATCTTAATCAATTGAATCGTTTCATTGTGGATTCCTATACCTATACGAAGCTTTTGTAGATGTGTTTCCGGGTATTCCTTTATCATTTCGTCCAACAAGCGTAGCTCCTCTAATTCAATGAATTTTTCGAGAAGATTTTTTTCTTGAATATCAGTCAAAAAAGTTTCAGATTGCTTAGTATTCCACCAATTAGTAACCCAAGATTCCAGACCCTTTTGAAATGATAGATAGATCCACCAGGGTAAAAATACTATAGATACAAGATATAGAAAAGGAATAAATGTTTTCTTTTTTTCCATTTTTTTTTTCATCGATAAATTCTTAATGAACCCGCCGCGTATTCATCGAAAGCAATTGCTTTCGATGAATACGCGGCAGAGCCACTTCATTTTTCAATTAATGAAAATTATTTGGATTTCAAGATGAAAGAACTCACTTTCTACTAAAATCGAAAATATTTCAAAAATTTCACAAGTTAACCATAGCACAAAAAAAGAATTGAAGGTATGAATGTGATGATAAAAATGGGTGGCAAAACACGACCTAATTTGGATAATTTAATTATCGTTATAATTATAAGAAATCCAATTATTTGATCATTAAAGCGAACAAAAGAATCCAAAATTGCTAAAAAGAGATAACATAAAAAATTTACATGATTTATTTGTATTGTATATAATATATCAATTACGAATACTGGACCAAAAAAAATTCTATTTGTTTTTTACGGAATTGAATGGATTTCCATCCAAAGACCTCTTACTTTAGTTATTTGTATTTTATTTGTAGACATAAAGAGTTTCCCTTTTTGGTTGTTCTGTATACGTCTGTTTTGACCCGAGTAGGTGTTCTGATGATATTTTTGTTAAGGTATGCCGTAGAAAAAGTATTCTAGATTTTTCTTTTCTGACAAGTTAAGAAAGCATTCATAATTTCAGTTCATTTTTCAAAATACTTCAATTGGTACACGCAAGAAATAGGCCAATTCAGCAGCTTTTTGTTCAATTTCTCGTGGAGTCAAATTCTCATCAGTACGAGTCAAAGGAATGGCTCCTTGGCCTCGGATTTCCAGATAAAGGACACGACGAGTAGAAATACCCTCTTTAAGTTCTATTCTAATAGACTGAATATCTTTTATAAGATATCGGAAGAAGATGCGACGATTTTTTCCAGGGAATCCCCACCGAAAAATACAGACTATTCCTTCTTTTCGATCGAATCGATCATAACCGCTACCTACATTCCACGAAATTGCACACCACAAATAGGAGCTTATAAAGAGGCCTGCAATCCCATAGAAAGACATCACGAGCCCTTGTGGAAAAAAAAGAATTTGCTGGGGGGGAAATAAAGATATAAAATTCCTACCAAGATAGCTGGAAATTCCAACCAATACGAATCCTAATGAACCTAAAAAAAGGATAAAGGCCCAGCAGAAATTACTTATTTTTCGAGATCCCGTTATAAGTTCTATCCATATACGTTCTGATCGCCAATTCATACTAGATCTGGTTACATTTAATTTGAATTGAAAGAATACCCCAAATGAATTGTACTTTCCTTACTCTGTCTTGTTTCCGATGTAACTCTCATCAACTAGTACTATTCTGATGTCGTATGTGTTTCACCTTTACTTTTCTTTAAATATCTAAATCTAAATATTTCATTTTTTTTTAGTTCGATCAAAATAATAACATCTACCCCTATGTTGTCATCTTTCTATATACATCACATATATAAGGGCTCTTTCATTTATGTTCGTAATAAATCGTGTGGTATACCATTCCGCTAAATGGACATCTGTATTATGATTCAAATCTAAGTCTTGAAATTTGGACCCGAAGATCTAAACAATCTTATTTTTTTGAATATGAAGAAATAAAGAAGCTATTGCAATTGCCGGAAATACTAGGCCTACTAAAGGCACAAAAATAGAGGGAAAGGTCATAGTTGTCATAGAATGGGTACCTCGATTTACGATATTGTAATTGTACCTATTTGTTATATTTTTTGTTGTTATTATGTTATTATATTAATTAATTAATTAGAATTCTAATTCTTCTAATTCTATAGAATGAGTAGATAATATGTATAATTAAGTACAAGAAATGTAGAACTAAAAAAGAAATTGCATTTCTCCATATAATATATGATAATCGACTTGACTTTCTCTTTTTTTTTCTTTCTTTTGCTTCTACGAATTATGAATTCAAGAAAAGAGAAGGTTGATTATAAATTAAACTTCCCAAGCAGTCCTGATCCAAGCGGTAGTTTAAATAAAAATTCCCAGACGAAAGATACAAACAAAAAGTTCTTTTTGAATTAAAATTCTATACATATGTAAGTATAATGTAAGTTAAACATGCCTTTATTGTTATTTTAATAATGTCACAGAAAGAAGACAAAGAAGTCATTCTTTTATCTTGTTGATCGAGTTTTCCTAATTAGGAATCGGAAATATAATAAATATTCAGAATTATTCACATTTTCTTTTTGAAGTCTTTCTTTATTCCAAAATTAAGATGTCGCCAACCAAAAATTCCCATTCGTCTTATTTTTACTTTAGATTCCAATAAACAAAAAACAAAAGACTTTTTGACACAAATAAGAAAATTGACCTTAATACTCGCCTTTATTTTGATTCAAAGGAAAAAAAGCATGCAGCTGAAATAACTCACTTAGAACGCCTTTTAAAAGATTACGTGGTACGATTGGATCGAATAAACCCTTATGGAATAAAGATTCGGCTGCTTGTGAACCTTCAGGTACTGTCTTATTCAATGTTTGTTCAATTACTCTTTTACCCGCAAATGCAATGTAGGCGTTAGGTTCGGCAATAATGATATCCCCCAACATACCAAAGCTGGCTGTCACCCCACCCGTAGTAGGAGATGTAAGGATTGATACATAAAATAACTTTTTATTTGATTGATAATCATATAAAACAGACGTGATTTTAGCCATTTGCATTAAACTCAAGCTCCCTTCTTGCATGCGTGCCCCTCCGGAAGCACAGACTATAATAAGGGGTATAGATTTATTGGCAGCATATTCAATCAATCGGGTTATTTTTTCCCCTACTACAGATCCCATACTACCTCCCATAAACTCAAAATCCATAACCCCAATTGCTACAGGAATACCGTTTAGTTGACCTATACCTGTTTGAACTGCTTCAGTTAAACCTGTCTTTATTTGATAAGAATCAATACGATCTTTATAAGCTTCCTCTTCCGACTGAAATTCGATCGGATCCATAGAGACCATATCTTCATCCATAGGATTCCAAGTACCGGGATCAATCAGAAGTTCGATTCTATCTGAACTAGTCATTTTCAAATGATATCCACATTGTTCACAAATATCCATTTTTGAC